CCTCTTTACCCCATAAAGATATTGAATAGAACGAGCTACCTTTTTTTCCACTGTAATCTTGAAAATGAAGATTCAAATGACCCTCAAAAGTAAGTAAATAGATACGAAACATATAAAATGCGGTTAATCCGGCCGCGGAACAAGCGATTATTGCAAAAATCGGTGAATATAACCAACTATCATTAAGTATTTCATCTTTAGACCAAAAACATGCAAAGGGAGGAATACCACAAAGAGAAAGTGTACCTAGTAAAAACGAAATTTTTGTAATTGGGACATGTTTTGTTAAACCGCCCATAAGAACCATATTCTGACTTTTATCAGGAGAATATCCAACAATAGCCTCCATTGAATGAATAATTGATCCAGATCCTAAAAACAACAAAGCTTTTGAATAGGCGTGAGTAATCAAATGAAATAAAGCGGCTCGAGAAGAGCCCATACCTAAAGCTAACATGATATAGCCCAATTGAGATATTGTAGAATAAGCTAAACCTCTCTTAATATCTTTTTGAGCAAGAGCTAAAGTAGCTCCTAATAGTACTGTTAATATACCTATTAAGGCTATTAAATTCATAACGTAAGGTATGACTAAGAAAAGAGGAAGAAGGCGAGCTACAAGAAAAATGCCTGCTGCTACTATGGTAGCAGCATGTATGAGAGCGGAAATAGGAGTAGGCCCTTCCATGGCATCTGGTAACCACACATGAAGGGGAAACTGCGCGGATTTAGCAACTGCACCGGAAAATAATAGCACGGAGCATAAAGTAACAAATAACAAATCAATCTCATTATTATAAATTAAGTTGTTGAATATTTCGAACAAATCCCGAAATTCGAAACTACCCGTTATCCAATAAAGACCTAAAATTCCTAATAATAAACCAAAATCCCCGACACGGTTAGTTATAAACGCCTTTTGACACGCATTACCCACAAGAGGACGCGTAAACCAAAAACCTATTAATAGATAAGAACACATCCCAACCAATTCCCAAAAAATATAAATTTGTATTAAATTACAACTCGAGACTAAACCCAACATTGAAGTATTGAAAAAACTCATAGAAGCAAAAAACCGCAAATATCCTTGATCATGAGACATATAATTGTCGCTATAAATAAGCACCATGATTCCAACAGTAGTGATCAATATTAACATAATAGAAGTCAGTGGGTCGATCAAATAGCCGAATTCTAAAGAAAAATCATTATTGATAGTCCAAGACCACACTGATTTATAGATGGAACTGCTATGGATTTGCTGAAGAAGGAGATTTAGTGAAAAAAGCATAACTATACTTAACAAAAAAACACTAGAAAAAGACAACATAGGGCGAATTTTTTTTGTTACTGTCGGAAAAAGTAGAAGCCCCCCCACTATTCCCATAGGAACTGGAAGTGTAATAAAAGGGATGATCCCGGAATATTGATATATATGTTCCATAATTTTTTTTAATCAATTGTCTTTGACTCCCTCGTTTTTGTCCCTTTTGAAAAGAGCCAGTCAATAAAAAAAAAGCAAAATATGCAAAACTTAACTCAAATTTGATATTCTTAATTATTCTAAATCTGAATCTTTTCAAAGAACTTCACATATTCAAATCAATAAGTTAGACTTGGTCAAATAATATGATATATCCAAGTTATTAATAAAAAAACCTACTTACTTTTTTGATTAATATTAACTAATATTAATCAATATTTTTATAAAGATCTAAAAAATGAAAAGTTTTTTTAGGAATTACGAGAATTTCTATCTATAGAGAAAGGATAAAGAATTATAGCAAAAACAGTACTTGATTTTTATATGAATCGGAAAAAACTGTGCATATCTTGCCCCAATTAAATCATAACTTCTTTGTAGTTCGTTTATCTCGAATCAGAATCATTAAACGATCAATTTTTGAACGGATTTATTGTCTTCGAAAAGACATTTATATTTGTAAGAAATTCGACGATATTGAATACTTTCCATGGAATTAAAAAAAGAACTCACTAAAATGTCTTTTATAAAATCATGTACCCTTTAATAGATTAACTAATCCCGTCTCATTTCATTTTATTTAAATTGAAAATTTGGTATACTTCCCTTAACCTTGCTCGAAAAATTTTTGTATTAGATACGCATGGCTTAGGCTTTTGAATGTCTTGATATATTTTATTCCATGTATATTACATGTATAAATGTAGCATAACGAAAATAGACAGAAATAGACATGAAAATTAATAGGTTTTTTAGAAAAATAGTAGAATCTAAGAAAAAAAAAGGATACTATACTGAATAGTAAAGATAAAGAACAATTGGTTTTTAACCAAAAAATGTCTTTCACATCCAATTCTAGCAATGAGTAACCTCAAAATTTGTGAATGGCAGTTCCAAAAAAGCGCACTTCTATAACAAAAAAGCGTATTCGTAAAAATATTTGGAAAAGAAAGGGATTTTGGGCAGCGTTGAAAGCCTTTTCATTAGCGAAATCCCTTGCTACGGGAAATTCAAAAAGTTTTTTTTGTGCGACAAATACAAATAAAAAATCAAAGGATGAAATAATCTAACTTGTCTTGAATCGAAAAAAGTCTAGTTTTTTTCTAATTTCTAATCTAAAATGGAAAAAGGGCTTTCATTCACTAATGTTTTGAATTGATCAATATTAAATTGAACTCGTTTTTCATTGAAGATATGTCGAATGCAAAGTCTGTTATCTACTGAATCCTCAAATTATCAAATTATACTTTTTGTTTAAAAAAATACAAGACACAAGGTTTCAACTTTCTTTTTAGTCTCTTTGATCATTTTCGAGGGATGGGGATTATTATTTTCCCCATCGACCTTTATAACCACTTATCACAATAAAAAAATAAGGATTATGATTAGAACGTCCAAATCCCTATTAAAATAAAAGGATTTTCGATTCATCAATTTTCATCTTTTCTAGCCTAAAAAAGATTACATTGAATTGACTCTTTCAATCTCGACGATTGAATAATAATTAGTTATTATTATTTCTAGCAAGCCGCTATGGTGAAATCGGTAGACACGCTGCTCTTAGGAAGCAGTGCTAGAGCATCTCGGTTCGAGTCCGAGTAGCGGCATGTCAATTTATACCTCTAAAAAGTTCCTATAATAAATTCAATTACTTATTTGAATTGATTCTATAGAATCCTGGGGACCTTTTCTTTTATGATATTTTCTACTTTAGAGCATATATTAACTCATATATCCGTTTCGGTTGTTTCCATTGTAATTACAATTCATTTGATAACTATATTACTTGATGAAATGGTCGGACTATATGAGTCGTCAGAAAAGGGAACGATAGCCACTTTTTTCTGTATAACTGGATTATTAGTTATTCGTTGGATTTATTTGGGACATTTACCATTAAGTAATTTATATGAATCATTAGTCTTTCTTTCATGGAGTTTATCCACTATTCATATAATTCCGTATTTTAAAAAACATCAAAAAAATTTAAGCCTAATAATCGCGCCAAGTGCACTTTTTACCCAAGGCTTTGCTACTTCCGGTTTTTTAAATGAAATGCATCAGTCTGCACTATTAGTACCGGCTCTCCAATCCCAGTGGTTAGTAATGCACGTAAGTATGATGGTATTGGCCTATGCGGCCCTTTTATGTGGATCATTATTATCAGTGGCTCTTCTAGTCATTACATTTCGAAAAATCATAAGGATTCTTTTTCTTTTGAAAAGCAATAATTTTTTAAATAAATCTTTTTTCTTTGATGAGATTCAATACATGAACGGAAGTGGCAGTGTTTTACGAAACACTTATTTTCTTTCTTCTAAAAATTATTACAGGTCTCAGTTGATTCAACAATTAGATTGTTGGAGTTATCATATTATTAGTATAGGATTTATCCTTTTAACTATGGGTATTCTTTCGGGAGCAGTCTGGGCTAATGAGGCATGGGGATCATATTGGAGTTGGGACCCAAAGGAAACTTGGGCATTTATTACTTGGGCAATATTCGCAATTTATTTACATACTAGAACACATAAAAAATGGGAAGGTGTAAATTCCGCAATTGTGGCTTTTATAGGCTTTCTTCTAATTTGGATATGTTATTTAGGAGTTAATCTATTAGGAATAGGACTCCACAGTTATGGTTCATTTACATTAATATATAATTGAATTTAAGACAAAAAAAGAGGGTCTTGGTCTTGATAAAAACAACCATAGGACAGCGTATAAGTCTATATAAGAAACTGTGTGTAAACGCCGTCCATCGAGAACCATTTGAATCAAGTAATAAGTGATTCAAATGGTTCTGTCAAACGGCACACTATCCAGTTACAATTTTTTTTTTAACTTCAAAAAAGACAAAAAGCCTTTATTTCCAGTTTTTTGAATTATCTAATTATTAATTTTTTGTAGAATTCTAAATTAATAATTAGATAAAATAGCCTCGACCTTGTCACCTGATAATGAGAAAACGAAGTCCGGATAAATGCCAATACCTATTACAGGTAAAAGGATAGAGATTGAAACAAACAACTCTCGCGGTCCAAAATCCAAAAAAGGAGAGTTTGAGGCATTAAATAGCTTGTATCCATAGAACATCTGGTGTAACATAGACAATAAATAAACAGGAGTTAATATCGTTCCAATTGCCATGACAAAAGTAATTAGTATTTTTGCCAGTAAAAGAAATTTTTGGCTAGTAATTATTCCAAAAAATATTATCAATTCTGCAACAAAACCGCTCATGCCAGGTAATGCAAGAGAAGCCATTGATGAGATACTGAACATCGTAAATATTTTTGGAACCGAGATAGCCATTCCTCCCATTTTATCGAGATAAAGAAGACGTATTCTATCATAACTCGTCCCTGCCACGAAAAAAAGCGCAGCACCGATAAATCCATGAGATATTATTTGTAAAAGAGCTCCATTAAGTCCCGTATCGCTTAGAGAGCAAATTCCTATAATTATAAAACCCATATGAGATACCGAGGAATAGGCTATTCTTTTTTTTAAATTACGTTGACCCGGAGATGTTGAAGCTGCATAAATTATTTGAATTGTGCCTATTATTATCAACCAGGGAGAAACTAGAGAGTGAGCATGGGGTAATAATTCCATATTGATCCGAACCAACCCATATGCTCCCATTTTTAATAAGATTCCGGCTAGAAGCATACAAGTGCTGTAATGTGCCTCTCCGTGAGTATCTGGTAACCATGTATGTAAGGGTATAATCGGTAATTTGACAGCAAAAGCAATAAGAAATCCAATATAGAATATTATTTCCAGCGCTAAAGGATATGGTTGATTGGCTGATGTTTCAAAATTTAATGTTGGCTCGTTGGAACCATATAAACAGATACCCAGAATTCCGATTAATAAAAAAAGAGAACCCCCTGCGGTGTATAAAATAAACTTTGTAGCTGAATACAAACGTTGCTTTCCCCCCCACATAAATAGAAGTAGATAAACGGGAATTAATTCTAACTCCCACATGATGAAAAAAAGTAAAAGATCTCGAGAAGAAAATAATCCTATTTGACCACTATACATGGCTAGCATCAAGAAATGGAATAATCTGGAATCTCGAGTAACTGGCCAAGCCGCTAAAGTAGCTAAAGTAGTGATAAATCCTGTCAGTAAAATGGGTCCTATAGAAAGTCCATCTATTCCCAATCTCCAGTAAAAACCAAAAAAATCGACCCACTTATAATTCTCCCCCAATTGAATTAATAGATCGTCCGATTGGAAACGATAGCAGAATACGTAGGTCATTAAAAGAAGCTCTAATACGCATATACATATAGCATACCACCTAATTGCTTTATTTCCTCCCTGAGGTTGAGGCAGAAAGAAAATTAAGGAACCTGCGGATATCGGAAAGACTACAAAGATTGTTAACCAAGGAAAAAAATTCGTGATAAAGACAAGATAGACTTGGACCAAAAAAACCCGTGCTCAAAACAGAATATATTTCTATTTTTTTGTTTCGAGTACGGGTTTTATCGATAAAAAAGAATGTATTCAAACCATGTTGTTGGAAATGGGTCAATAAGCTAGACCCATGCTTCGAGTTGTTTCATGCCATAAATAAACTCGAACACTCAAAAAATCCGTTGGACAGGCCGATTCACATCTCTTACAGCCGACGCAGTCCTCTGTTCTTGGAGCAGAAGCAATTTGCTTAGCTTTACATCCATCCCAAGGTATCATTTCTAATACATCCGTGGGGCAGGCTCGGACGCATTGGGTACACCCTATACATGTATCATAAATCTTTACTGAATGCGACATTGGGTCTATAAATTTTTGAACGTCATAAATTTTGATCTAGTAATTTTAGAAATGAATCATATCTTTATATACTAGATGAATCAACAATTGACAAGAATTTTTTGAATCAATTCTGGATCGAGGTATGTGCATGAAAAAGGGCCAATAGACTTTCATTTCGTATGTTTTGACAAAGATAATTATATAGCATACATGCTAATTCGAATTAATGAATATTATACTTTATATGATTAATACTACTTATTCAACAAATTAGATTGATTGATACGGGTTGATTTTCTGCTACGATAAATTGACGAAACAATAGCCGGTCCAATAGCTGCTTCAGCCGCTGCAATAGCTATAACAAATATTGAGCAAATAGTTCCTTTTAATTGGCGACTATCAAAAAAATCAGAAAATGTGACGAAATTTATATTAACTGCATTCATTAGAAGTTCAAGACACATAAGGGCTCTAACCATATTTTGGCTCGTGATCAATCCATAAATACCTATACAAAATAAATAGGCACTCAAAACAAGTATATGTTCTAACATCATTGACCAACTCCTTCGCAATTTAGATTTATTTCAATATGAAAAAAAATGAAACAGAGTCGAATATAACAAGTAAAGAAAAAAAGAATATATTGGTAATAGATCGAATAAAAGAAGGTATATTTTGAATATATTTCAGTTTATACACGAATAATCTTCAAATAGAATTAAAGGAAACTCAATGTGATAAGACAAAACAAAGTTTCATTTTGATTACTTTGATTACTGCGGCTAGGTCTACGGCTTTACTATTGTTACTGACGAGCCGCAGCAATTGCGCCTATTAACGCAACTAAAAGAATTATTGAAATGAGTTCAAATGGAAGAAAAAAATCTGTTGATAAATGAATTCCAATTTGTTGACTATTAGTTATCAAATCTTTCTCTATAATCTGGTTTGATCTTGTAGTCCAAATAATCCCATACCATGACGTATCTGGAATAGTAGTAATTAGTAAAAGAAAAATACTTGTACAAACCAGTGAAGTAACCCCACCCCCAACGTTCCAAAGATAAAAAGCGTTGTGATATTCTGAACCATTCATGAACATCACAGCAAATATGATTAAAACATTTATGGCTCCTACGTAAATAAGGAGTTGTGCGGCAGCTATAAAATAGGAATTTGATAAAATATAGAATAAGGCTATACAAATAAAAACCAATCCCAACGCAAAGGCGGAATAAATTGGGTTGTTAAGCAATACCACCCCTAAACCTAATAATATAAGGCCCAATCCCAGAAATACTAAAAGAAAATCATGTATTGATCCAGGTAAATCCATTTTACGTATAAAGAAGAGAGAAATACATCGAATTTTTCATGACCTTATTGATGACCCGACCAGGAACAAAAATTTTTTGATACATTCCTATAATTGAATGAAATCCTAAACGGTGTGAATTGAGGTAGGTATAGCTATTAGAATAATCTCACTCTTTATCCCAAAGTATAGTTCGACATTCTAAAAAAGGATTTATATTTCGAAAGAATTACGTATCTATTAAGAGATTTTCAATCAAAATTTATAGATTTTGACTAAAAATTAAGTCGCATTTATTACAATCAATCCAATCAATACTTCAATTTTTTTAGTCATTTTATTGACCAAACAAAAAGAACGAAATCTCATTTCTTTAGATCAAAACCGAATTTTAGTAATTATTCTTTATCTTTAATCAAGGGTTTACTCCTTTTTAGTTGAGCCAAAGTCGAAATCGTTCGAATTGTATAATCATCAATTACTGATATTGGTAAACGACCCAAAGCAATTTGATTATAATTCAATTCGTGACGATCATAAGTAGAAAGCTCATAGTCTTCAGTCATTGATAAACAATTTGTTGGACAATACTCAACGCAGTTACCACAAAATATACAGATTCCGAAATCAATACTATAATTAAGCAATTGTTTCTTTCGAATATTCGTTTCGAATTGCCAATCAACAACGGGTAAATCTATAGGACATACACGAACACATACCTCACAAGCAATACATTTATCAAATTCAAAATGGATTCGCCCGCGGAAGCGCTCCGATGTAATTAATTTTTCATAAGGGTATTGAATAGTTACAGGTAAACGATTTGTGTGGGATAAGGTAATCATAAAACTTTGACCAATGTACCTTACAGCCCTTATTGTTTGTTGACCATAATTTCTGAACCCAGTCACCATAGGAAGCATATCCTAATTATCTCGGAACAATTTGATGTTTGTTTCTTTCTCTTGTTTGAGACATATAGACTTATAGTATTCCATTACAATGAAAGGAGTTGTGAAGAGGTTGTTAATAATAGATTGCCGAGAGAAATAGGTAAAAGAAATTTCCAGCCAAGATTTAATAGTTGATCCATTCTTAGTCTAGGTAAGGTCCATCTTGTTGTGATAGAAATGAACAAGAACAAATAAGTTTTAGCCAATATAATAAAGATACCCGTTGTTGTTCCAAAAACCCCACTCACTTTATTTAGTTCAAAAAGATCAGGAACAAAAATGTACGGAATAGAAATATTCCAACCGCCAAAGTAAAGAACTGTTACAAATAATGACGAAACGAATAGGTTTAGATAGGAAGCAACATAAAATAAACCAAATTTTATACCCGAATATTCGGTTTGATAGCCGGCCACTAATTCTTCTTCCGCTTCTGGTAAATCAAAAGGCAATCTCTCGCATTCTGCTAGAGAAGAAATTAGAAAAACAATAAACCCTATAGGTTGCCGCCACAAATTCCACCCCCAAAGACCATATTTTGACTGTGCCTCAACTATATCAACTGTACTTAAACTATTAGATAATTCTAGTCGATGAGAACATAACTGTTCCTACCGCTATTCCAGAACCATACATGAGATTTTCACCTCATATGGCTCCTCGAGGGTCATAAATAAATCTAAGGACCAAATCATATTTTTTTTTATTTTGATACGTTTGTCGAATAGGTTCGTTTGTAGAATAGGTAGGATCACAATGTCCTCTAATTAGACCAATGGAATTCTGTCTGTTATTGTTATAACAATAAATAAAGATAAAATACTTCTGAATTGATCTCATCCTTTAAGAATTTCAGTTTTTCCTTGTTGAGTAATAACTTCCGTATTTCAATCAAATACTCCTTGTGGGTGTGTAGAAATATTAATAGATCTTTCAACCCAACCCTGTTTTCGATTCCGAAAAAGAATTATACGTATCATTAATTTTAATTTCAAAATTATGGTATAAATTTTATCTCTATGATAAAGAAAGAATAAAAAGGATCATTTTTGATTCTATTGTGATTTTATTTTTTTCTATTTTTAGAGTTCTTTTTTTTTGTTCCTGTTCTTCTTTCTTTTCTGAGAAAAAATGGACTTAAAAAAGTAAAGGGTTATTTCGTATCTGATAGTGATTTTTATAATCGGTGGATAGGAGCATACTCTGGATCGGAATTGTGGGGAGTACTACTTGATCATTTCTACGAATTTAAAGCCCCAATTATTATTCTTTTTATATTATTTATATTATTTTTTAGGCAAAAAATGACCTTTGGTATAATTTATATAATCTCCATTACTAATCCGTTGCCTATCTTGGTGTTTCTAACCAATCCACTCATTTTTGCTCAATCCCCCGTGTTATCATTATGGTAATACATGCCAACGATAGTAAAACGTCAATACGGTTGATCATTTGAACCCCGCTTCAAGCCAGGATGACTAATCAACCAATCTTGGGGTAAAAAATCTGTTCTTCTTTTTTTTTCGCTTTCCCCTTACTCTTGTACCTAGGAAATGAGACTTATTCTTTTTACTGCGAATTTAGAAGCTGTTTTCTTTCACTCATATAACTATCCGATTTGGATCATCCACTTTCATTTTAATGAGAAATATAAAAAAATATATCCATTTAATTCATTTCGCCTAGTCTTTCATAGTTTAAGGGCGTAGAGAAAAGTTTATGTTTCAATGAATCGCACGTAGAGATATTGATAACACACATAGAGTTAATGGTATTTCATAACTAATCGATTGAGCAGCGGCTCGTAGACCACCTAAAAAAGAATATTTATTATTTGATCCATATCCTGACATAAGAAGTCCGATGGGAGCAATACTTGAAATGGCAATCCATAAAAAAACACCAATCTTTAGATCAGCTAAAACTAGGTGATAGCCAAAAGGAATTACTGAATAGCTTAGTAGAATTGATATCACTGCTATGGATGGGCCAACGCTGAATAAACGAGTATCTCCCCGAGATGGAAGAAGATTCTCTTTAAAAAGTAGTTTTATCCCATCTGCTAGAGCTTGAAGAACTCCTAAAGGACCAGCATATTCGGGTCCAATACGTTGTTGCACTCCTGCGGCTATTTCTCTTTCTAACCACACAATTACTAGTACCCCTATTGTTATTCCCAATACAAGAGTAAAAATAGGAACAAGCATCCATATAATGTTATATATCTCTTTTAAGGATTCTAATCTGGAAAAAGAATGAATATCTTGTATTTCTGGTGTATCAAGTATCATTTCAACGATCAACTTCCCCCATAATGATATCGATGCTACCTAGTATCGTCATAATGTCAGCCAATTTCATTCTTTTAACTAACTGAGGAAGAATTTGCAAATTAATAAACCCCGGTGGACGAATTTTCCATCTCCAAGGAAAACCACTCTGGTCTCCTATCAGAAAAATTCCCAATTCTCCCTTTGGTGCTTCGACTCTCACATAAAGTTCTTGTTTCGGCAATTCAAAAGTAGGAGAGGTTTTTTTACTAATGAATCGATATTCAAAATCATTCCAGTTTTGATCCCTCTCTCTATCAAAACATCGGGTTTCTAAATTCTCATAGGGCCCCCCCGGAATTCTTTCCAGAGCCTGTTGAATAATTTTTATGGATTCCTTCATTTCACTGATTCGGACTAAATAACGAGCTAATGAATCGCCTTCTTTTTGCCACGGGACTTCCCAATCAAATTCGTTGTAACATTCATAATGATCAACTTTGCGAAGATCCCACTGTATTCCTGAAGCTCGTAGCATTGGTCCTGATAAACCCCAATTTATTGCTTCCTCTGCACTAATAATACCTACTCCTTCAACTCGTTCTAAAAAAATAGGATTTCGCGTAATAAGGTTTTGATATTCAGCAGCCCCTGTTAAAAAATAATCGCAGAAATCCAAGCATTTATCTATCCAGCCATAAGGTAGATCGGCCACTACTCCTCCGATACGAAAAAAATTATGCATCATTCTCATCCCAGTGGCAGCCTCGAATAGATCATATACTAATTCCCTTTCTCTGAAAATATAGAAGAAAGGGGTTTGCGCACCAATATCTGCCATAAAAGGACCAAGCCATAACAGATGAGAAGCTATACGACTTAACTCCAACATTATTACTCTGATATGGCTAGCTCTTTTAGGTATTTGAATATTTCCCAGCCGTTCTGGTCCATTTATGGTTATTGCTTCTGTGAACATCGTAGCTAAATAATCCCAACGTGTTACATAGGGCAGATATTGTATAATTGTTCGGTTTTCCGCAATTTTTTCCATCCCTCTGTGTAAATAACCTAATATTTGTTCACAGTCAATAACATCTTCACCATCTAGAGTAACGATGAGTCGAAGAACACCATGCATTGATGGATGGTGTGGGCCCATATTGACTATCATGAGGTCTTGTCTTGGAGATGATCCATTCATAGGTTTTTCCTCGATTCATTCTTCCATACCTTACTGAAAACTAAAAGAAGCTCCTCAAAATGCAAGATCTTAATAATAATAAATCAAATAAGTCAACAATGACTTTTCAAATTAACGCGTTTTTGGTTCCCGAATATCCAACTGACTAATTAATTGTTTATAACGTACTTCATTTTTCTTTGACAAATAAGCCAGCAGTCGTTGGCGTTTTCCTATAATTTTCCGGAGGCCTCTCTGAGATAAATAGTCTTTTCGATGCAATTCCAAATGTGAAGTAATTCTTCGGATCTTGTTAGTAAAACTGAATACTTGAAATTCAACGGATCCCTTGTTTTTATTTTTTTCGTCTTGTGAAATAACCGAGATGAATGCATTTTTGACCATAAAATGAAATCTTCTCCCGTACTTAAATTTAAATATTTTTAATATTAAAAATTAAAAAAATATATATATAGATTTTTATTGATCAGTAATACTAATGCTGATTCCTTTTTCATTTTGTATACCCAACAATTTTCATTTCCTTATGAATTTTTAATTTTATTCAATTGTTTTTATGGGTATATGGGTATAGGGATCCAAACAGATAATTTATTTATACACTTATAAAAAAGAGAAATTTATACCTAAGATTCTAATCATAAGATTCTGTTGATTCCTTTTTAGATGTAATTGATATGCCATTAAATTAATGATATGAATAGAATAAAAAACAATGCATGTGTGCATCTTTTTGTTTTCATGTATCAACATATGAAAAACGTACCATTAAAGGGTTTTTAATTGTGGATACATATGTATTCTTACCATATTGAAACGACTTCCATTATTGGTATCAAACCAATAGCGATTCATACAAGCTAAATCTTCTAATCGATAATTGGGCCAAAAAACGAGTTTGAATTGAATTCGTTTCTTTTTTTTTTTATATCTATAAAGATCTTTGTTTTTATTCGAAACGTTACCACAAGTTTTAATGTTATTTCCAGTGAAAAATTTTGTATTTATCTGATGAATACCTTGACCTTGGCTATTCTTCAAATTGAAAGAAATTAGACTTCCGAATTCTCTACGACGTTGAGATAAAAAAGTTTTTTCAGGAACAAAACAATCATCAAGATTTTGGTTTTTATTTCCAGTGTTCCTTTTCTGTTTTGCAATGGACTCATCCAAATTCGTTTTATCAACACAGCCCTTTTCTTGGTGTCTTGGATTTATTTTGTGCTTACTCTTATGACCCACTGAAATTTTTATGGTTTGGTACATAAGAAACTGTCTGATATTTTTTACAGCCAGACGAACGGGTTCGATAATCAATATTCCTTTTTTTAGAAATTCTGTAAGGCTCAAATTGTTCGGAATCAGTAGAATATCGAGGCTCATTTCTCTCCTTTGAATAGAGGATATAGCAATTTCGTTTGGATTTCTCAGTCTAAGCAGGAGACAAAATACTTTGATATTATTGAGTACTCTTTGATTTACAGAAGCGTTCCATCGTAATTGAAAACAGAAATACCTTTTTAGGAGGAAATCAAGCTCCACTTCCATAGAACTTTTGTATTTTTTTTTCTTTTTCGTGTCTGATCCCGCAAAATATTCTTCAAGACCTTTTTCTTGGTTTAAGCGAACTGATCCAAGATCCGCTTGTCTCTCAGATTCTTTTTCTTCTTCATTTTTATTCTTGACTTCAATAGTTTTTTTTTCATTCGAGAATGAGAATATAAAAGTCTCTCTTTTTTTCTTTTTATTTACCTTATTTTTTTCAAAAACATTTTCATTCAAATCAACAAGAAGTAATTTGATTGGTATGGCTCTGGGGTTTTTCTTATATGCATTGTAAAGTATACAAATTTGTGGGAAGAACCAAAGTTCAAAATTCAATATGGAGTGACTTAATATTCTTTCATTCATTTCCATCCAATCAAAAAGGTTTTTTGGGGGGGATGCATTGATTTCTTCATCTTGATGGAGCATGAGATAAAAAAGACTTTTCTTATCAATTTTATCAATTATTTGATAATTATTAGACACAGTCTTCGTCTTTTTATTCCTTTTTGTTCCGGTATCAATCCAGAATTTAATATCCATCTTGTTTCTAAGACAAAAACGGAGAATTTTCCAATCAAAAAATTTTCTAGCCGGGTTTTTCTCTATATCCACAATCTCATCTTTTCCCAGATAGTTATTTGTAGGAACATCTCCTGGCAGATGAACAAATTTGCGGTTATATGTCTTGTAATTATACAAAAAAATCCCTTGGTTTTTTTTTTTCTTTAATAAGAATCTAAAAATATATGAGTCCTTCGGATCTTCATAATTAATATATTTATATGCTAAAAGATCATATCTATAGTTTTTTTTTAAATTCTTTTGTTGATTTAGTAATGACTCCGCTTCAAAATTCTTTTTTTTTTCGTACTGAATTAATCGGTCTTTTTCATATGAATCGCTTTTTTTAAAATCTTTATTTTCAGCTATATATCCTTGATTAATAATATTTCGCCATTTTTGTGGTACTAATCTAGCCCATCTTATCTGAGAGAAATCGTATTGATAATGAACAGCTTTTAACCAGTTTTTCCATTGATTTATGATAGAAGTACTCGGTTTTTTATGTCTTAATTGGCACTGAAATATTTCTTGTACTTCAAAATAATCCTTTCTTTTTTTTTTAAGAAAAAGAGTTGTTCCATAATCATGATATTGAAGAGCTGATCTTACCTTAGATAAGTTAAGCCTATATAAGTTAAGAAATGGAGTTTGTGATAATTTGTAAAATACATATGCTTGTGACAAAGAGGATAAGTCATGAAAAACCCTTGTTTTCTTATTACTAATATTAGTAAGTGACTTTTTGATATTCGAAATAAAGTGAATTGTATTTTGATTTACTTTATCAATAGCAGCTTTTTCGTGATTTTCGTCATTATTATAAATATATTTGTCAATAAGGTTGCTAGCTGATTCAAGAAAAAGTTCTGCATTCATTCTGGGAATTTGAATGATAGATAGAAAGATATCTATGTATATTTTCTCAATAAAAATTTTTCCAAAATAATGGAATTTACGGACTACTCGACCATTTCTTATTTTTAGTAGCTTTTTTAATGATCCGAATCTTTTCGTACCATAAGTTATTTTGTTAGGACTCCTTTTTTTCTTTGAGATCACTTTCTTCTCTTTTTTTTTTTTTTTTATTTGATTTATGATTGTCCTTTTTTTATTAGTCAAAGCTTGCATTCTTGCTTCGGCCAGTGAGGAATTTGTCCAACCCATAGGTATAATTTGAATCGCGGATTCATCAATCGTTTTTTTATTGGTTATAAAGTCTTTTTTAGTTTCATTCAATTCATCTAATCCGCTAAATACTAATAGAATAGTGAGTAGTTCCTTTATTTTTTCTTTTAAAAGCAAAAATGGACTTTTTTTGATAACTCTTTTTTGACTTTCTTTTGATTTTGTGAACGTTAAAGAAAACTTTGTTCTTTTTTGTAAAATCCTTATAACTAGAAAACACTTTTTTGTAAACTTTCTAACCTTTTCTTCGAGTTTTTTACAAATGGGTTTAAAATCAAAAAGAGAAGCTCTTCTTTTGTTAGAACCAAAAGGAAATTCAGTTTCCATCCCAAAAACTGTTAAAAAGCAAAAATTATTTTTTTTCCCTTTCTTCTCTTTCATTGGGCCTTTTTGAGGGCATTGGAACTTAGCTCTGTGCCAAGGTTTCAGGCGAAAAGGGAATAGGATTTTTATCTGAATACCCTCTGTTAACCAGTTTTTCGGAAATTCTTTTTCGGATAATTGAACTCCACTATAGGTGCATTTAACGTGCATTTCTTTATTCCAATCTTTTAAATCCTCGGACCATTCTGGAAATTGAAATAATAGTGTACGGATGGTATTTTTAGCTATTATCAATAAAGGTAAGATAAGATATTTTCTAAGAAGGGATTGGATTACTAGCAAAGAGCCTCTTATTACGTGAGCAAATAGAATGCTATCCCAGGCTTCTGCTATTTCTATCCGTGCTTTTTCCTCCCTTTTGTCCTTCTCTTTTTTTTCACTTTCTTGTATCCTTTCTTCAATATAATCTGAAATCACAAATTCTCTGTTTTTACATATCAAATGGATAAACATTTTTTTTATCATCTGCGAGATATCAAAAGAAAACAAAAAGGGTTTGTTTAGTCGGTCCAAAAAAAGGGGGGAATGTATGTTTGGTTGAAAGAGTTCCCAAGTAATTGTTTTACGTCTTTGAGGGCGCATGGAACCTTTTATTATGTCACGACGAAAGTCTGGTTGTTGTGAATAACGTATTAAAGCTATTTCTCTTTCGACTCGCTTAGCATTAGGATTATTGTCTTCATGATTAGTATTAGCATTAATAGTATCTTTCGTATTATTGTACGTATCCCTGTTCTCTGTAAAAATTATTACACGTTTATATTTTCTTGAACGAATTTCATAACCCTTTAGCGCAATTTCTTCATGTTCTCTTTCTTGTTGTTCCAACTCGTTGATTAATTTGTATGACCATCGAGGAACTTTTTTACGTATTTCAGTTATTCCAATTTTTTTTTTTGTTATTATATCTTTTGGATCCGCTAAAACCGTATCGAAGAAAAATTTTAAAATTTTTCTTCGATACTCTCCTCTTTTTTCGTGGTTTGAAAATGAGGAAAGTTCTTTAAAATTTAAACTTGATACTCCTTGTGTTTTTTCAGTAAATTTACTTATTAAATTCAATAAATACCTAATTTCGATTGAAAATGCTTTTCTATCAAATGTATCTATTGTTTGTTTTTGGTCAAATTCTCGATAATTAGGAGTAAAAAGGAGACCGTGAATTCTATTTATCCTTATCCAGGGTGGGTCTATATTTTTTTTTCTGGAAGTTTCATTTCTGAGTGGGAATAAAAACAACTTTTGGATTCTTCCGCGTGAGGGACCATTCAATAAAGGATCCAAAATTTTCGGTAAGTATTCTTTTGTATTTTTACACAATCTAGTTCGTTTTTCGAGTAAAGTAAAAGCTAAAAAATGGAAATCTTGAATTTCTACTTTATTTCTAAATTCATTATTTAGTTTGTTCTTTTTTTGTTCATTCATATAAACCCAACGATTATATAATTCTGGAGCGGTCGTTCGCTTTTCTGTTGTGAATATAGGCATTTTTCCTTCTATCAGGTCGAAAAAAAAGGACAAACTCGGCAGGTATGCAAAAGGAATTTTTTGTTTTCCATCACTTAAGCATGTATAAAAAAAAAACTGTGACATTTCATTTCTTACAGCCTTTTCTCTTCCGTTGTTTTTTATATATCGAAATGGGCGATGCCATCGTTTATAGTCAAAAAGTATAGTTACAAGAGGTTTTTCAAACCAAAAGATATTTTTATCTTGAAATATTTCGAACATTGGGTTTTCTTGATTCTCATCTAGATAAAAAATATCATAATTATTTTTAGAGCCTGTTTCTTTCAATTGAAA